TGATTAATATATTAGTATATTTAGTGTGGGGTTGTTTTTTATAAATTTTCGGCAGGGGCCTTAAGGTTTTTGGTGGGCGGGCAAAAATAAAAAAATTGATGCATATATATATATATATATATATAATGTGATGCCAATTCATACCTCAACTTATTGGCTCAATACGTTCTTGAGTCCTACTTGGTTTAGGGGTTTGACAAGGATAACAGGATTCTCAGGGCGTAGGGGGGTAGGGGGGTTTGTCGCGCAAAAACCGAAGGGGGCATTTATATATAAGGATAAGTTGAACAAGAGATGAATATGTTATGCACTTGATTCAATAAGATGTAATTCTTAAGTTATGTCTTATAATAATTAATACTTATTACGACATACAAGGAAAATGTTCTACCTTAAATTAACATTTGTGCTTGCACTCTGAGATGCCAAATGAAAGGAAACCAAAAAAAAAATACGTTATGCATATAAAAGAACGCTCGGCATGGTGGGTAACGAGACATATGTACTACACCATTAATCAGATGCCAGTATAATTATCCGAGGATGGATAATTGCAGTTATGTCCCTGAAATAGGAACCAGATGCCAGTAATAGTTCATATTGTGCAACCCCCACAGTTAGTGTCCCTGATTCTATCATGCATGATGTGTTTTAATGTAAATTAGTTGGTGGTCTCTTACTACATTAAAATGTTTATGTGGGATTTTAGTTGATACATTCAAGGAAAAATTTGAGGTCAAATTTTTAGGGATTAATATATTACCCAGGTTAATATATTATAAGTTTGTGAGTCTTAATGTTATGCTTTATGTATACCTTAATATTTAGTACATGCTTTATGATTAAAATAATAGACTGGTGATAATACATATATGTATTGATACATTCTTGTGATATTATATATATTTTTGAGTCTTAATGTTATGCTTTATGTATACCTTAATATTTAGTACATGCTTTATGATTAAAATAATAGACTGGTGATAATACATATATGTATTGATACATTCTTGTGATATTATATATTTGTGGTTTGAATCCTGTTTGTTTCAGGAAATAGTTTAGTTTAGAATTCTGGCTTTGGGAGTCAGGGGTGAGAGTTAGAATCTCTCTTTTCTGGGCGCTAGGGAGGAATTTAACCTCCGATCTTCGGATTACAAGACCGATGCTTTTAGGCTAAGCTACTAGGGCAATCTCATTCTAGTGCTTTGTTTTCTAATCATCCTGCTAGTGGAAAGAAGACAAGGAAAAGTGCGAAGTATAAGATGGATGCGATTTGTCCGATGATAATGTACGGATGTTCTACTGGCATGCCTCCAATTCATGTTAGGATAATTATGTCTGCTACTAAGGTTCAGAATAGGAATTGGGTAATTGGGCGGAATGTTAGTCCTCGATGTTTTGAGGTGTGTAGGAATGGCACAACTATTAACACAAGGATGGAGAAGAGTAGTGCCAGGACACCTCCTAGTTTATTTGGGATTGATCGTAGGATGGCGTAGGCAAATAGAAAGTACCATTCTGGTTTAATATGGGGGGGGGTGACCAAGGGGTTAGCGGGGGTGAAGTTTTCTGGGTCTCCTAATAGGTTAGGGGAGAATAATGCTAATAGCATGAGGGCTAGAAGTATTAGGACAAATCCAAGTAAGTCTTTGTATGTAAAGTATGGGTGGAAGGGGATTTTGTCTGCGTCCGAATTTAATCCAATTGGGTTGTTTGATCCCGTTTCGTGAAGGAATAGGAGGTGAAGGATAGTTACGGCAGCGATAATAAATGGTAGTAGGAAATGGAATGCAAAGAATCGTGTTAGTGTTGCGTTGTCTACTGAGAATCCACCTCAGATTCATTGAACTAGTATATCTCCCATATAGGGTACGGCAGATAGGAGGTTTGTAATAACTGTGGCGCCTCAGAAGGATATTTGGCCTCATGGAAGGACATAGCCGACGAAGGCGGTTATTATAACTAGGAGGAGTAGGACCACGCCGATATTTCAGGTTTCTTTATAAAGGTAGGATCCGTAGTAGAGGCCTCGGGCAATGTGCATGTAGATGCAGATGAAGAAGAATGATGCTCCGTTAGCGTGGATGTTGCGGATTAGTCAGCCGTAGTTTACGTCCCGGCAGATGTGGGTTACTGATGAAAATGCGGTTGAGATGTCTGAGGTGTAGTGTATGGCTAAAAATAGGCCGGTTAGGATTTGAGTGGCCAAACATAGTCCCAGGAGGGATCCAAAGTTTCATCATGCTGAGATGTTAGATGGTGCTGGCAGGTCAATTAGTGCATCGTTGGCGATTTTTATTAGGGGGTGGGTTTTTCGTAGGCTTGCCATAAGGGTGGTTTCTGTAGTTGAACAACAACGGTGGTTCTTCAAATCATTAGTCTTAGTTAAAGTCTGAGTAGAAATTATGGTTTATTTTATGTTTCTGTTATTAATAGCTCTTATTGTGGGGTTGATTGCTGTTGCTTCTAATCCTACACCTTATTTTGCTGCGTTTGGTCTAGTAATTGCTGCTGGGGTTGGGTGTGGGGTTTTGGTGGGCCATGGGGGTTCTTTTTTATCCTTAGTTCTTTTTCTAATTTATTTAGGGGGAATGCTCGTGGTTTTTGCTTATTCGGCAGCCTTAGCTGCTGAGCCTTTTCCAGAGGCTTGGGGAAGTCGTTCTGTAATGGGTTATGTCTTAGTCTACTTTTTAGTGGTAATTCTGGCAGCTGGGTTATTTTGAGAGGGCTGATACGAGGGCTCATGGGGGGTTGTGGATGAGCTAAAAGAGTTTACTGTTTTTCGTGGTGATATTAGCGGTGTGGCTGTTATATATTCGTTTGGTGGGGGTATGTTAGTCATTTGTGCTTGGGTGTTGCTTTTGACCCTATTCGTTGTATTAGAGCTTACGCGTGGCTTAAGTCGGGGAACCTTACGTGCAGTCTAAGCGAAGATAATGATGATGGTTAAGGATAGGGTCAGTAGAAAGATGGTTAGGTATGTTTTGATTATTCCTCGTGAGATGTTGTTTGTGGTTTCTGCCATGGTTTTTTGTGTGTGTGCTAGGCCTTTTGGCCCAATTGTTTCGAGTCATGTTTTGTCAAGTTGGGTGGCAGCTGATTGTCCCAGGGTAAGTTTCAGCTTTGGGATGAGTCGGTGAATGATAATGGGGAAAAATCCTAGTATGTTTGAGAAGTGGTGTGTGGGGATTGTTGGGGTAATTTTTATTTGTTTGTTAGTTAGGTTGGCGAGCTCTGTGGCTGTTAGCAGGCCGATGATTGTCACTAATAGGGCTGCTATTTTTAGGGTGATAGGTATAGTTATGACGGGTGTTTTTGCTGGTAGGAGGTTTTGGGTGATGATAAGTCCTGCGGTGATGCTTCCTCAAGCAAGTCGTTTAAGGGGGTTAATTACTAATGGGTTGTTTTCGTTAATTGGGCATAGGGGAGGGAATCGTGGGGCTCCTATAATTACAAAGTAGAGGAGTCGAAAACTATATACTGCGGTGAAAGATGTGGCGATAAGTGTGAGGGTCAGGGCCCAGGCGTTAAGGTAGGAGGTACCTAGGGCTTCAATGATTGCGTCTTTTGAGAAGAACCCGGCTAGGAATGGGGTTCCTGTTAGAGCTAAGCTGCCGATTATGAAGTAGGTTGAGGTGGCGGGCATGATATTAAATAGGCCCCCTATTTTTCGGATGTCTTGTTCGTCGTTTAGGCTATGAATGATTGATCCTGAGCACAGGAATAGTATAGCCTTGAAAAAGGCGTGGGTGCAGATGTGTAGGAATGCTAGTTGTGGTTGGTTTAGCCCGATCGCGACTATTATTAGGCCTAGTTGGCTTGATGTTGAGAAAGCTACAATTTTTTTAATGTCATTTTGGGTTAAGGCACAGGTAACTGTAAATAGTGAAGTTAGTGCTCCAAGGCATAGGCAGGTTGTTAGGGCTGGTTGGTTGTTTTCTATGAGAGGGTGGAAGCGGATAAGTAAAAAAATGCCTGCAACAACTATAGTACTCGAGTGGAGTAGGGCGGACACCGGGGTGGGGCCTTCTATAGCGGCCGGGAGTCATGGGTGGAGGCCGAATTGGGCTGATTTTCCTGTTGCTGCTAAGATAAGTCCAATTAGGGGAAGTGTTATGTCGAAGTCTTTTGATAGTGTTAGGATTTGTTGGATTTCTCAGGAGTTGAGGTTTATTGCAAATCAGGCCATGGTTAAGATTAGTCCAATGTCACCTACTCGGTTATAAATAACGGCTTGAAGGGCTGCTGTATTAGCATCTGCTCGTCCGTATCACCACCCGATAAGTAGGAATGATATGATTCCTACTCCCTCTCAGCCAATAAATAATTGGAAAATGTTGTTAGCTGAGACTAGGATAATTATAGCCATTAAGAATACTAGCAGGTACTTGAAGAACCGGTTAATGTTAGGGTCAGAGTGTATGTATCATAGTGAGAATTCAAGGATTGATCAGGTGACGTACAGGGCGATTGGGATAAAGATTAGGGAGTAGTGGTCAAGTTTAAAGCTGATGTTTACATCGAATGTTTGGGTATTTATTCATTGTCAGTTTGTTACGATGCTTTCTGTCCCTTGGGCTAGGAAGATTGTAAGTGGGATTAGGCTGATAAAGAATGCGGAGCTAATGGCGGTTTTGGTGGTTTCTGCCATATTAGATTCTTGTTGGTTGGGGTTGAGTGTAGTTAGTAGCGGGTGGAGTAGGGTAAGGAAGGCTATAAGTAGAGATGAGTGCATGATTAGTGTCATAGCTTCCACTTGGATTTGCACCAAGAGTTTTTGGTTCCTAAGACCAACGGATGGGCTGTTATCCTTTGGAAGCGCAAGGAAGCCAGGGATTTTAACCATGGGACGTAAGAATTAGCAGTGCTTACTAATTTCTGTTCTTCCTTGGTGAGTAAGGGGATTTTAACACCTATCTTTAGAATCACAATCTAATATTTTAGTTAAACTATACTTACAGTGGCATCATCCTCATATGAGTTCTGGTTTTGTTACTAGTAGGATGATTGGGGCCAGGTGTAGGGTGATCAGTAAATGTTCTCGGGTGTGGAATGGTTGGAGTCCTGTGATGTGGTTAGGTGTTGGGCCCCGTTGTGATATCAGGAATATGTACAGGGAGTAACTGGCTGTAATTAGTGTTCCTACCCCGGTAAGTAAGATTGTTCAGGGGGATCAGTTGAATAGTGTTGTAATAATTATTAGCTCTCCTATTAGATTGGGTAGCGGCGGTAATGCTAGGTTAGCCAGATTAGCGATAAATCATCATACTGCTGTCAATGGGAAGACCACTTGTAGTCCTCGGGCAAGGATTATTGTTCGGCTGTGGGTTCGTTCGTATGCTGTATTAGCTAGGCAGAATAGTGCTGAGGATGCTAGGCCATGGGCAATTATAAGAATAATTGCTCCTGAGAAGCCTCAGGGGGTTTGAATTAGGATTCCTCCTGCTACCAATCCCATGTGGCCTACGGATGAGTAGGCAATTAGTGATTTTAGGTCTGTTTGTCGAAGGCAGATTGACCCGGTCATAATAATGCCTCAGAGGGCTAAAATAATGAAGGGATAGGCCAGTTCTTTTGACAGGGGGTCAAGCATTACTATTATGCGTATCATTCCGTATCCGCCGAGTTTTAGCAGGACTGCTGCTAGTACCATTGATCCTGCCACGGGGGCTTCTACGTGTGCTTTTGGTAGTCACAGGTGAACTCCGTATAGTGGTATTTTAACTAGAAATGCGATTAGGCAGCCAGCTCACCAGATTGTGTGACCTCAAGAGGTGAGTTGCAGGGGTTGCGAGTATTGGAGAACTAGTATTGATAATGTGCCGGTGGATTGCTGAAGGAGGAGTAAGGCAACTAAAAGTGGGAGTGATCCTGTTAAGGTGTAGAAAAGGAAATAAGTTCCTGCGTTGAGTCGTTCGGTTTGGTTCCCTCATCGGGTAATAATAATAAGGGTTGGGATGAGTGTGGCTTCGAATATAATGTAGAATATAATTACTTCTGTGGCACTGAATGCTATAATTAAAAAGGTTTGTAGTGAGGCGAGGAGTATAATGTATGAGCGTTGTCGGTTGATTGGTTCGGGATTGATGTGGTTTTGACTGGCTAGAATTATAAGGGGAAGTAATCAACATGTTAGGACTAGAAGGGGGGTTGATAGGGGGTCTGTAGCTAGGTATGTGTTGGAGGAGGTTCATCCGGTTTCGGATGTTCACTTTAGTCATGTTAGGCTGGCGAGGGCAATTAGGAGGCTGTGCGCGGTTGTGGTGGTTCATAATCATTTGGGGGAAGCCAGTCAAATTGTTGGGAATAACATGATCGTGGGTATTAGTACTTTTAGCATTGTAGGAGGTTAAGGCTTTGTAATCGGTTAGTCCCATGGGTACGAACTGTAGCTACTAGGAGTGCTAGGCCGGTGCTAGCTTCACAAGCAGAGAAAGCCAACAACAGCATTGGGGCTGTTGAAAATCCTGTGGCTTCAAATTGTAGGGCCCATAGGGCTAGTGCAATAAATAGGGATAATATTATTCCTTCTAAGCACAGAAGTGCTGAGAGCAGGTGGGTTCGGTGGAATGCCAATCCTATTAAACCTAGAATAAATGCTGAGCTAAAGCTAAAATGTACGGGCGTCATAAGGGGGCCGTGGAGTTAAACCACGATTTTCTGAGCCGAAATCAGAGGTCTTGTCTTGGACTAACCCCTTATTCTGCTCATTCTAAGCCGCCTTGGGTTCATTCGTAAATTAGTCCTAATGTTAATAAAATTAAAACTGTTGAAGTTCAGAAGAGTGTCCCTGTGGGGTTGTGGAGTTGGTCGCCTCAGGGTAGTGGGAGGAGGAGTGCAATTTCTAGATCAAATAGTAGGAATAAGATTGCCACCAGGAAGAAGCGTAATGAGAATGGTAGTCGGGCAGATCCTAGTGGGTCAAACCCGCACTCATATGGTGACAATTTTTCTGCGTCTGGGTTAATTTGTGGTAATCAAAAGGAGATGGTTGCTAGAATTAAGGATAGAGCTACAGTGGTGGTTAAAATGGCTAAAATAAGATACATTATCTTTCCTTGGGGTTTAACCAAGACTGTGTGATTGGAAGTCACTTGTACTAACTTTATACTAGGAAGATTATGAGCCTCATCAGTAGATGGATACGTAGAGGAATAGCCATACTACGTCGACAAAATGTCAGTATCAGGCGGCAGCTTCAAAGCCAAAGTGGTGCTCGGACGTGAAGTGGTGTAAGGCTTGGCGTAGAAGGCACACTGCCAGGAAGGTTGACCCAATAATGACGTGTAGTCCGTGGAATCCTGTGGCTACAAAGAAAGTTGAGCCGTATACTCCGTCTGCGATTGTGAATGGCGCTTCGTAGTATTCAATGGCTTGGAGTGCAGTAAAATAAAGTCCTAATAGGATGGTTAGTGTTAAAGATTGGATGGCTTGCTTTCGTTCTCCTTCTATAATGCTGTGGTGGGCTCATGTTACTGTGACCCCTGATGCTAACAGCACGGCTGTGTTAAGGAGGGGTACTTCAAAGGGATCTAGCGGGACGACTCCTGTGGGGGGTCAGCATCCTCCTAATTCGGGTGTTGGTGCGAGGCTTGAGTGGTAAAAAGCTCAGAAGAACCCCAGGAAGAAGAACACTTCGGAGGTAATAAATAGAATTATTCCGTATCGCAGGCCTTTTTGCACTGGGGGCGTGTGGTGGCCTTGGAAGGTCCCTTCTCGAATAATGTCACGTCATCATTGATATATGGTGAGAAGTAGTAGAATTATTCCTAAAGCTATCAGTGTTGTTGAGTGGAAGTGGAATCAGATTGCTAAGCCCGATGTTATCAGTAGGGCAGCAATAGCTCCGGTTAGCGGTCACGGGCTTGGGTCGACTATGTGGTAGGCATGTGCTTGGTGGGCCATTAAGTGTTTTCTTGCAGGTACAGGCTCAGGAGAAGAACGAATACATAGGCTTGGATTATTGCGACTGCAACTTCTAGGAGAGTTAGTAGAAATAGTACTACGGCAGTTAGAATTGCTACTGTTGGTATTATTGGTGCGAGGACAAATACGGCGGTGGCAATAAGTTGAATTAGTAAGTGGCCTGCGGTTAGGTTAGCGGTGAGTCGAACCCCTAGGGCTAGTGGTCGGATGAATAGGCTAATTGTTTCAATGATGATTAGTACTGGGATCAGTGGGATGGGTGTTCCTTCCGGCAGTAGGTGTCCTAGTGCAACTGTTGGTTGGTTCCGCATCCCAATAATCACTGTAGCAAGTCACAGTGGCACGGCAAATCCTATGTTGAGTGATAGTTGTGTTGTGGGTGTGAAGGTGTAGGGTAGTAGCCCTAGCATATTAGTCGTAATTAAGAAAATTATTAGTGAAGTTAGTAACAGGGCTCATTTGTGTCCTTCTACACTCAGTGGAAGTATGAGTTGATTTGTGGAGCGGTTAATAAATCATTCTTGAGCTGTGATGAGTCGATTACTGATTCATCGAGATGAGGGGGTTGGGTATAGTACTCAGGGGAGGGCGATTGCGATGGCAATTAGGGGGATTCCCAGATATGATGGGCTTGCAAATTGGTCGAAGAAGCTTGTTATCATGGTCAGTCTCAGTGTTCAGTTTTATGTTTTTCAGCACTTACTGGAGTTGGTTCATTTGGTGTGGTGTGGTTTAAGATCTTGATTGGGATGATGGCTAAGAAGACTAGTCAAGAAAATACTAAAATTATGAATCAGGGACCGGGGTTTAATTGTGGCATTTCACTAAGGGTGGTCTGGAGTCACCAATCTTTGGCTTAAAAGGCCAATGCTTGCCCAATGTTTAGCTTCTTAGCGATATAGTAACTACAGGGTTTGCAGATCAGGTTAAAAACTCTAGTAGTGGAACTGTTTCAATTACGATAGGTATAAAACTATGGTTGGCCCCGCAGATTTCTGAGCATTGCCCATAGTATACCCCTGGGCGCGAGCAGAGGAGGGCGGTTTGGTTGAGTCGTCCTGGGACTGCGTCCATTTTTACGCCTATGGAGGGAACAGCTCAGGAGTGTAGTACGTCTTCAGCTGACACTAAGATACGAATTGGGGATTTTATTGGGATAACCATTCGGTGGTCTGTTTCTAGGAGTCGGAATTGTCCAGGGGTTAGGTCTTGGGTTGGTACCATATAGGCGTCAAAGGCTAGGTCTTCATAATCTGTGTATTCGTAACTTCAATATCATTGGTGCCCCATTGCTTTAATTGTTAGGTGGGGGTCATTGATTTCGTCTATAAGATATAGAATACGTAAAGAGGGTAGGGCGATTAGGATTAAAATTACAGCGGGTAAAATAGTTCATACGATTTCGATTTCTTGAGAGTCTAAGATGAGTTTATTAGTGAGCTTGGTAGATGCCATTGCAATAATAATATATAATACGAAAGCACTAATTAGGAATACAATTATTAGTGCGTGGTCGTGGAAGTGAAGAAGTTCTTCTATAACTGGTGATGCTGCGTCTTGGAATCCTAGTTGTGTTGGATGTGCCATTTAGCTCTGGGCTTAAAGACATGTGGGGGTTTAACCCACAATTTCGCCTTGACAAGGTGGTGTAATTTACATTTTACTAATGCCTCTAGAAGGAAGTGACAGAGTGGTTATGTGGCTGGCTTGAAACCAGCATATGGGGGTTCAATTCCTCCCTTTCTCGTTAGCTCGATTGAACTTGGACAAATGCTGGTTCTTCATATGTGTGATAAGGAGGAGGGCAGCCGTGGAGTCATTCTACATTTGTTGTTGTTAATTCTACAGACAGTACTTCTCGTTTGCCGGTAAAGGCTTCTCATAGGATAAATAAGAACATGACTACTGCGACTAGTGAGATTAATGACCCAATAGATGAAATTGTGTTTCACAAGGCATAGGCGTCTGGGTAGTCAGAGTATCGTCGTGGTATGCCCGCCAGGCCTAGGAAGTGTTGTGGGAAGAACGTAAGGTTTACCCCAATAAATATAATTGTGAAGTGGATTTTTGTTCAGGTGTTGTGAAGGGTGTATCCAGTTAGTAGCGGGAATCAGTGTACAAAGGCTGCTATAATAGCAAATACAGCACCCATAGATAATACGTAGTGGAAATGTGCGACTACATAATAAGTGTCGTGAAGAACAATGTCAAGTGATGAGTTGGACAGGACAATTCCTGTGAGTCCGCCCACGGTAAATAGGAAAATGAACCCTAGGGCCCATAGTATTGGTGCTTCCCATTTGATTGACCCCCCGTGGAGCGTGGCTAGTCAGCTAAATACTTTTACACCCGTTGGGATTGCGATAATTATTGTTGCAGATGTAAAGTATGCGCGAGTATCTACGTCTATTCCAACGGTGAACATGTGGTGGGCCCATACGATGAACCCTAGAAGACCAATGGCTATTATAGCTCAAACTATCCCTATATAACCAAATGGTTCTTTTTTCCCGGAATAATAGGCTACAACGTGAGAGACAATTCCAAACCCCGGGAGGATAAGAATATAAACTTCTGGGTGACCGAAGAATCAGAATAAGTGTTGGTAAAGGATGGGGTCTCCTCCGCCTGCCGGGTCGAAGAATGTGGTGTTGAGGTTTCGGTCTGTTAAGAGCATTGTAATTCCGGCGGCTAAGACAGGAAGTGACAGGAGAAGAAGTACAGCGGTTACAAGCACGGATCATACGAATAGAGGTGTTTGGTATTGGGAGATGGCTGGAGGTTTCATATTGATAATCGTAGTAATAAAGTTGATTGCCCCTAGGATTGATGAAACACCTGCTAAGTGTAGTGAGAAAATTGTCAGGTCTACTGATGCCCCTGCGTGGGCCAGGTTCCCTGCAAGGGGGGGGTAAACTGTCCACCCTGTCCCGGCTCCAGCTTCAACGCCGGAGGAGGCTAGTAGTAGTAGGAATGACGGAGGCAGTAATCAAAAGCTTATGTTATTTATTCGGGGGAATGCCATGTCCGGAGCCCCGATTATGAGTGGTACAAGTCAGTTTCCGAATCCCCCAATAAGGACGGGCATTACTATAAAGAAGATCATAACGAAGGCGTGGGCAGTAACGATAACATTGTAAATTTGGTCATCACCTAGAAGTGACCCAGGTTGACTTAGTTCAGCCCGAATTAGGAGGCTCAGGGCGGTTCCTACTATTCCGGCTCAGGCACCAAATACGAGATAAAGGGTACCAATGTCTTTGTGGTTAGTAGAGAAGAATCAGCGCGTGATTGCCACAGGTAGGGTAGCCGAGTGCCTAGGCGGTGGGTTGTAGCCCCGAAGACAGAGGTTTAAGTCCTCTTCCTATCAAGCCTCGTGGTGAAGAACACATCGGATTGCAAATTCGAAGACGTAGATTAATTCTCTGCCGGGGCTTTTCCCGCCTTGCTTCGTTAAGGCGGCGGGAAAAGTAGATGGATGCTCGCTGGCTTGGGCGCTTAGCTGTTAACTAAGAGTTTGTAGGATCGAGGCCTTCCCATCTAGTAAGGCCTTAGCTTAATTAAAGCGTCTGATTTGCAATCAGGAGATGTAAGTTAATTCCTTGTAGGTCTTATCAGGGACTAGAAGATTCTCACTTCTACTTAGAGCTTTGAAGGCTTTTGGTCTGATATTATCCTAAGTCCCTAGGTGGTTAGTATTAGAATAGTTGGGGTTACTGGTAGCAGTCCTAGGGTGGCTGTAATGAACAGGGCGGGTGGTAGGGAGGTTTGGGTTGATTGGGTCCGTCAGGGGGTGGTCGAGTTGGTTGTGTTTGGGGAGATGGTTAATGTTATAGCGTAACATAGCCGTAGGTAGAAGTATAGGCTGATTAGTGCAGTAAGGGCCATGGTTGTGGCGATGATGGGGAGGTCTTGTTTTGTTAGTTCTTGTAGAATTATTCATTTTGGCATAAATCCAGTTAGCGGTGGAAGGCCCCCTAGCGATAGTAGGACCAGAGCAGTTGTTGATGCAAGTACGGGGCTTTTCGACCAGGTTGTTGCAAGCGTGCTAATTTTGGTTGATAGTGATATTTTTAAGGTTAGGAATGTTGCGGAGGTTATGATGATATATGTTCCTAGTGCAAGGAGGGTTAGTTGGGGGGCATATTGGATTACGATAATTATTCATCCCATATGAGCGATTGAGGAGTAGGCCAGAATTTTTCGTAGTTGGGTCTGGTTTAGTCCCCCTCATCCTCCCACTAGCGTGGATATAACTCCTAGCAGTGTTAGAAGTAGCGGGTCGATGTTTTGTGCTGTTTGGATAATTAGTGCGAATGGGGCGAGTTTTTGTCAGGTGGATAAGATTAGGCCTGTTAACAGATCTAGTCCTTGTAGGACTTCTGGTATTCAGAAGTGTACTGGTGCAAGTCCAATTTTAAGTGCTAGGGCAGCTATAAATATTGTGTTGGCGAGGGGGTTTGATAGCTCGTTGATACTTACTTCTCCTGTTATTCAGGCATTAGTTGTGCTTGCAAACAGGATTATTGCTGCTGCAGTGACTTGGGTTAGGAAGTATTTTGTGGTTGCCTCGACTGCACGGGGGTGGTGGTGTTGTGCTATTAGTGGGGCAATTGCTAGTGTATTAATCTCTAAGCCTATTCAGGCTAAGAGCCAGTGGGAGCTGGCAAAGGTTAATGTAGTTCCTAGTCCTAGGCTAGATAGTAGGATTATAAATACGTAGGGGTTCATTGGCGGAGGAGGGACTTTAACCGTCATGTTCGGGGTATGGGCCCGAAAGCTTTCTTAGCTGACCACGCCTTAGAGAGTAGTGTAAAGGAAGCACCAAGAGTTTTGATCTCTTGAGCATGGGTTCAATTCCCTTCTTTCTAGGAACTGAGGGGATTTTAACCCCTGTAATTCACTCTATCAAAGTGGTCCTTGGGTGCTCGGGCACAGTTCCTTGGTTACAGTTGTGGGGGGAGTCCTGCTAGGGCGATTGGCAGGGCGGCGTGCCATAATACGAAGGCGAGTGTGAGGGGGAGGAAGCTTTTTCATACTAGGTGCATGAGCTGGTCGTATCGGAATCGTGGGTATGAGGCTCGTACTCAGATGAATATGGTGGACAGGAGGGCAGCTTTAGTTATGAGATTAATTGTTGTGAGTTCGGGAATGCTGGGGATGTGTGAGGCTCCTAGAAATAGTACAGCTGAGAGGGTATTTATCAGAAGGATGTTAGCGTATTCGGCCAGGAAGAGTAGTGCGAAGGGCCCCCCTGCGTATTCTACGTTGAAGCCAGATACTAGTTCTGATTCTCCCTCTGTCAGGTCGAAGGGTGCTCGGTTTGTTTCGGCTAGTGTTGAAATGTATCATATTGCGGCTAAGGGTCAGGCAGGGATTAGTAGCCAAATGCTTTCTTGGGTGGTGTTAAATGTTTGTAGAGTATATCCCCCTGAAAAAATGATAACGGAGAGGAGGATTAACCCCAGGCTGACTTCGTAGGAAATTGTTTGGGCCACGGCCCGCAGGGCTCCAATTAGTGCGTATTTTGAATTTGATGCCCAACCTGACCCTAGGATTGAATATACTGCAAGACTTGATAGGGCCAGAATAAATAGGATTCCTAGGTTGAGGTCGACTATTGGGTGGGGCATGGGCATTGGTGTTCACAGTATTATGGCTAGGGTTAGTGCAAGAACTGGGGCGGCTAAAAATAGAAATGGGGATGATGTTGATGGTCGAACAGGTTCTTTGGTGAAGAGTTTTACTCCGTCGACAATGGGTTGTAGTAGGCCATAGGGCCCTACTACATTTGGTCCCTTTCGTAGTTGTATATACCCTAATACTTTTCGCTCAATTAGTGTTAGGAAAGCCACTGCTAGTAGAACTGGAATAATGTAGGTCAGGGGGTTGACCAGGTGGGTAATTAGGGTGTTTAGCATAAACTGGGAAGGGGACTTGAACCCCTGTTTAAAGGGCTTAGGCCTTTGGCAATTGACCATGCTCTGCCACCCCAGTATGTCCTTATTTTGGCTGGTTGGGGTTTTGGCCCTCCCTTTATTTTATTTATTTGTTTACATAAATTAGGGGCGGGGCGTGCTTGAAGTATGGGCCCCTCTTTTCCGATCCTTTCGTACTAGGAAAAGTAGCGTTACAGATAGAAACTGACCTGGATTGCTCCGGTCTGAACTCAGATCACGTAGGACTTTAATCGTTGAACAAACGAACCCTTAATAGCGGCTGCACCATTAGGATGTCCTGATCCAACATCGAGGTCGTAAACCCCCTCGTCGATATGGACTCTGGGAGGGGATTGCGCTGTTATCCCTAGGGTAACTTGGTTCGTTGATCGGCTTATATTGCCGGATCATGTTTGGTCAGATGTTCTGTGGCTTAGAGATGTTTCTCTTGGTTTTAGGAGGTTTTCCCAGTCCACTTGGAGGCTTTATTTTCCTCCGTGGTCGCCCCAACCGAAGGTAAAATATCATGTTTCACAAAGTTTTTGTTTTTATTAAGTTGTTTAACGTGGATTGAGCTTTATACCTTAAGCTCCAAAGGGTCTTCTCGTCTTGTAAAGTTATACCCGCTTCTGCACGGGTAGATCAATTTCACTGACTTGAAAGGGGAGACAGTTAAGCCCTCGTTTAGCCATTCATACGGGTCTCTATTTAAAAGACAAGTGATTGCGCTACCTTTGCACGGTCAGGATACCGCGGCCGTTAAACTTGTCACCGGGCAGGCTGGACCTCCTATATTTGGTTGTGTTGCAGGAGGCGATGTTTTTGGTAAACAGGCGAGGCCTGTGTTTGCCGAGTTCCTTCCTTTTCTTTTAGTCTTTCCTTTAGCGCACACCAGTGTGGGGGTAACGATGGTTTAGTTGCGGGGCTTTCTTGATTTTTTTGTAGTTCGCATTGCTCTCTGGGGTTGAGTTCGTTGGTTGCCAATGGTTGGTCCGGTTTGGCTTACACTTGTGCTTGGAGAAGGGCGGGCCTTCTTGTTACTCATTTCAGCATAGTCTCTTCCATGTAGGCATGGGTTGGTCTAGTAGTAATTAGGGGAGTAAGATTTTTTGTCAGTATAATAAACTTTTTTCTGTCTGAGCTTTAACGCTTTCTGTTTAGATGGCTGCTTTTAGGCCCACTAGAACGGCATGTTTTATATATTATGATCTTTATCCTCCTGGAAAGGTTGTGTCCTTTGTTAAAGGGGCTGTACCCCCTTCAACTAACTCTCGTATATCTCTCTTAGTGTCTTTGTTTATGTTTTGGTTGGAGGGGTACGAGGCTGAACTTCTATTCATCTCTTAGGCAACCAGCTATCACCAGGTTCGGTAGGTCTGTCACTTCTACCCGGAGTTCTTCCCACTCTTTTGCCACAGAGACGGGTTGGCCCTGTAATAGGCTGTCTCGGGGTAGCTCACCTGGTTTCGGGGTTCCAAACTAAAGGGCTCTTTGCTTGGGCGTACTGGCTAAATCATGATGCAAAAGGTACAAGATTTAATCTTTGCTTTTTTGTGCTTGTATGGGTTGTTTCATTTCTCTTTCAGCTTTCCCTTGCGGTACTATTTCTATTGCTTTGGTGGGACCTTTTCTGTCTCCCATACTTAGGTAAAAGAATGGTTTAGTTTTTGGTGTTAGGCTTACTCTATTTATTTATATTATTCAATTATTGGTTGGGTTAAGCTAGCTGTTTGGCTCAGGACGACCCAATTTGCATGGGTGCCTTCTCGGTGTAAGTGAGATGCTTTACTGATTCAGCCACGTCCAGGGTTTGATCCAAGTGCACCTTCCGGTACACTTACCATGTTACGACTTACCTCCCCTTGTTGTTGCTGCTGCATTAGATATAATTTAGTATATTATGACGGGGAGGGTGACGGGCGGTGTGTACGCGTCTCAGAGCCGGGTTCAAAGGGACTCTCTGTTTCTCTTTTACTGCTAAATCCTCCTTCAAAGCACTATTTTCATGGTGCATGTTCGTAATATTCTGTAATAGAAAATGTAGCCCATTTCTTCCCACTTCATACGCTACACCTCGACCTGACGTTTTGGGTTGTGCCCATTTTGCTTACTTTTTCCCCTTCACAGGGTAAGCTGACGACGGCGGTATATAGGCTGGGTTGGGCTAGAAGTGGTGAGGTTAAACGAGGATTATCGGTTCTAGAACAGGCTCCTCTAGAGGGGTCTAAGACACCGTCAGGTCCTTTGGGTTTTAAGCTGCGGCTCGTAGTACCCTGGCGGACATTTAATTGTAGGTGGATGTCTTGGTTTACGGCTGAGCATAGTGGGGTATCTAATCCCAGTTTGTTTCTCAGCTTTCGTGGGTTCAGGTGAGTTCGTTAAAGCTACTTTCGTATAATGGGGCTTCGGGCTCCCAGGAGCGTATGACGGCCAAGGGGCCATTTGGCTTTAAAAAAATTTTGACCCTTAACCACCCTTTACGCCGTAGTACTATCAACTAGGGCCTCTCGTCTAACCGCGGTGGCTGGCACGAGTTTTACCGGCCCTATAGACACTAACTAAGTCAAGTTTTCACTTATGGCTTAATGTTTATCACTGCTGAATTCCCTTGGGGGTGTGGCTTGGCTAGGCGTCTTGGGCTAGTGTTCGTGCCTGATGCCCGCTCCTCGTCCCCGGGTGGGGGGGGATTGAGGGCATACTCACTGGGTTGCGGAGACTTGCATGTGTAAGTTGGGTTATAGCTGATAGTAAGGTCGGGACCATGCCTTTGTGCATGCGGAGCTTTTTAGGGCCCATCTTGGCATCTTCAGTGTCATGCTTTACATTAAGCTACGCTAGC